GGTAATAGTAATAAAAGGTTGTGTGATGTTTCTTGCATTCTGATCAATTCGATACGTTTTTTTTGAAAAAAAATAAAAAATATCATGATTTTTCATTGTTAATAACGTTAATAAACTAAAATTTTTGTTAATTTTTTTTGAATCTTCTTTACCCCATAGAGATATTGAATAGAAGGGGGTATTCTTTTTGCCATTATAATTTTGAAAATGAACGTTTAAATGTCCTTCAAAAGTAAGTAAATATATTCGAAACATATAAAATGCGGTTAATCCCGCTGTAAACCAAGCTATTATTGCGAAAATGGGTGAATACAACCAAGTATCATTAAGAATTTCATCTTTGGACCAAAAACAAGCAAGAGGCGGAATACCACAAAGAGAAAGTGTACCTAATAAAAAAGCGGTTTTGGTAATTGGGACATGCTTTGTTAAACCCCCCATAAAAACCATATTCTGACTTTTATTTGGAGAATATCCAACAAGAGTTTCCATTGAATGAATAACGGATCCAGATCCTAAAAATAATAATGCTTTCGAATAAGCATGAGTAATCAAATGAAATAAAGCACTTCGATAAGACCCCATACCTAGAGCTAACATCATATAACCCAATTGAGACATTGTGGAATAGGCTAAACCCCTCTTAATGTCTTTTTGAGCAAGGGCAAAAGTTGCTCCGAATAATATTGTTATTACTCCTACCAAAGAGATGAAATTCATTATATGAGGGATGACTCTGAAAAGAGGAATAAGCCGAGCTACAAGAAAAATGCCCGCAGCTACCATAGTAGCAGCATGTATAAGAGCCGAAATAGGAGTAGGTCCCTCCATGGCATCCGGTAACCATACATGAAGGGGAAATTGTGCAGATTTAGCAACTGCACCGGCAAATAATAGAACGGCACAGAAAGTAACAAATAAAAAATTGACTTCATTATGATTATTAGAAATCAAGTTATTTAATATTTTGAATAAATCTCGAAATTCGAAACTCCCTGTTATCCAATAAAAACCTAAAATTCCTAATAATAAACCAAAATCCCCAACACGATTAGTTACAAATGCCTTTTGGCAAGCATTTGCAGCAACAGGCCGTGTGAACCAAAACCCTATTAATAGATATGAACACATTCCTACCAATTCCCAAAAAATATAAATTTGTATCAAATTAGAACTAGTAACTAATCCTAACATAGAAGTACTGAAAAAACTCATATAAGCAAAAAATCTCAAATATCCTTGATCATAAGACATATAATTATCACTAAAAATAAGAACCATAATTCCAATAGTAGTAATCAATATTGACATAATAGAAGTAAGCGGGTCGATCAAGTAACCGAATTCTAAAGAAAAATCATTATTGATGATCCAAGACCATACATATTGATAGATAGAACTGCCATTTATTTGCTGAATAGACAGATTGATCGAAAAAAGCATGACTATACTTAACAAAAAAACACTTTGAAAAGCCCACATACGGCGAAGACTTTTTGTTGCCGACGGAAAAAGAAGAAGTCCCGCCCCTATTAATATAGGAACTGGAAGTGGAAGGAAAGGAATTATCCACGCATATTGATATGTCTGTTCCATAAAAAGGTTTTTTATTCTTAATTTATTGTTTCCGATTTACCGGATCCTACCCCCTTTCAATTTCAAAAAAAAAGGGTCAATAAAAAAATCAAGAGATGTACTAACTTAAAGATATTTTTCGAATTTTATATATTATCTGGGTCTTTCCAAAATACTTTAAATATTAAAATAAAGAAGTTACAATTGGGCAAATGATATAACCAACTTGCTCAAAAAAAGCGAATTTTGTTATTAACTAAGATTTTTTTAACAAAACGTGTATCTTTTAACAAATTAATTACTTTAATTACTAGTTTGATTCGAAATTTAAAATGTAATATGGAAGTATTCTTTACTCAAGTTTGACCAATTAATAGAAAATTAAAGTTTTAATTAGGCAATGGGTTTTTAAAGGGTTCTTAAATCCTTGGGTGTTGGGTGTATTTTATTCTGTATAAATATAAATGAAAGAAATGTAGAAAAAAAGGACAGAGCTCAAAAGGGAAGGTCTTTTTTAGGTTCTTTGTCTCACCAAATCAAATTTATATAGTACAACAGCGGATTCTATAGTATAGATGTGAATCATAAAGAACACAAAATAAAGATACGAATCAATAAAACGAGTCTTTCTTACGAATATTCTATGTATATATATTCTATGTATCTATGTATATATATAAACTTTTGTTGAAAAAAATTAAATTATATTTTTATAGTAAGATTTTGTACGATTTTTGCATATCTTTTATCTATATATATATTATCTAGAGAATAACTCGATAATAAATAGATTCGTTTTGACCAACAGATGTCTTTCACATCCAACTATAACAATGAGTAACCTCTTAATTTTTAAATGGCAGTTCCAAAAAAACGTACTTCTATTTCAAAAAAGCGTATTCGTAAAAATATTTGGAAAGGTAAG